TTCACCTTCAATCATAAATGAAACTTCCATAGAAAATTTCAGAGAGACAATTTGGATAAATAAGATTTATAGTCTCCTTTTTACTGATACTTATTACAAAAAATTTGAACAAAAAATAGATACATTTGATAAAAGACCCTTATCAACAGAAAGTGGTCATTTCTTAACTTTAATCAGTGATTTTGATCCTCGAGCAAATTTAAATTTGAAAGGACTTTCTTTAGTTTCAAAAGAAAAACAAAGAAGAATTGATTTCGAAAATGGAACAAAATTTTTTAAATTTTTATTCAATGCAATTATAACCAATCCTAATGATCAAAAAATCCGAAAAAAATATATTGGAATAAAAGAAATTAGTAAAAAAATACCTCGATGGTCATACAAATTAATCAACGATTTGGAACAACAGGAAAGAGAAAATCAAGAAGACGTGCCGGTGGAACATCAGATTCGTTTAAGAAAAGCCAGACGTGTAGTGATTTTTACTAATAACCAACAGAATATCGATCCTAATACCAAGGATACTAATAATCCTGATCAAATAGACGAAGTGGCTTTGATACGTTATTCACAACAATCTGATTTTCGTCGAGACATAATCAAAGGTTCTATGCGCGCTCAAAGGCGTAAAACAGTGATTTTTGAACTGTTTCAAGCAAATGCCCATTCTCTGCTTTTTTTGGACAGAATCAATCCCCCCGCCTTTTTTTCTTTTGATATCTCCAGACTGATTAAACTCATTTTTAGAAATTGGATGGGGAAAAATACAGAATTACAAATTTTAGATGATATCGAAGAAGACATAAAAGAAGTGGAGAAAAAAGAGAAGGACAAAAAAGAAGAGAACAAAAGAAAAGAAAAAGCGCGGATAGAAATAGCAGAAACCTGGGATACCATCCCATTTGCTCAAGTAATAAGAGGTTCTATGTTAGTAACTCAATCCATTTTTAGAAAATATATTCTATTACCTTCGTTGATAATAGCTAAAAATATTGGACGTCTGTTATTATTACAATTTCCTGAGTGGTCTGAGGATTTTAAAGAATGGAATAGCGAAATGCATGTTAAATGCACCTATAATGGTGTTCAATTATCAGAAACAGAATTTCCGAAAAATTGGTTAATAGATGGTATTCAGATAAAGATCTTATTTCCTTTCTGTCTGAAACCTTGGCACAAATCTAAATTACGATCCTCTCATAGAGATCTAATGAAAAAGAAAGAAAAAGGACAAAAAGATTATTTTTGTTTTTTAACAGTTTGGGGAATGGAAGCTAACCTTCCGTTTGGTTCTCCCCGAAAACGTCTTTCTTTTTTTGAACCCATTTTAAAGAAACTCGAAAAAAAAATTGTAAAATTGAAAAATAAAAATTTGATCATTCTAATATTTTTAAAACAAAGAAAAAAATTATTTATAAGAGTTTCAAACGAAACAAAAAAATGGATTATAAAAAGCGTTCTATTTATAACAAAAATGAAAAAAGAACTTTCAAAAGTCAATCAAATTCTATTATTTAGATTGAGAGAAGTAGATGAATCGAGGAAAACTACCAAAGAAAAAGATTCTATAATTAATAATAAAATAATTCATGAATCATTTAGTTCAATTAAATCTACGAATTGGACAAATTATTCCCTAACAGAAAAAAAAATGAAAGATCTAATTGATAAAACAAGCACAATCCAAAATCAAATAGAAAGAATTACAAAAGAAAAAAAAAAAACAACTCCAGGAATAAATATTAGTGCTAATAATAGAAGTTCTAATGTTAAAAAATTAGAATCACAAAAAAATATTTGGCAAATTTTTAAAAGAAGAACTGTTCGATTAATCCGTAAATTACATTATTTTTTCAAATTTTTCATTGAAAAAATATACAGAGATATCTTTCTATCTATTATTAATATTCCCAGAACCAATACACAACTTTTCCTTGAATCAACAAAAAAAATTATTGATAAATCTATTTATAATAATGAAACAAGTCATGAAAGAATTGAGAAAACAAATCAAAAGAAAATTTACTTTATTTCCAATATAAAAAAGTCACTTTATAATATTACTAATAATAAGAAAACACAGATTGTTTATGACTTATCCTCCTTGTCACAAGCATATGTATTTTACAAATTATCACAAACACAAGTTATTAACTTGTATAAATTTAAATCTGTTCTTCAATATTACGGAACATCTTCTTTTCTTAAAACTGGAATAAAGTATTATTTTGGAACACAAGACATATTTCATTCCGAATTAAATCATAAGAAACTTAGGAATTCTGGAATGAATCAATGGAAAAATTGGTTAAGAGGTCATTATCAATACAATTTATCTCAGATTAGATGGTCTAGATTAATACCACCAAAATGGAAAAATAGAGTCAAACAACGTCGTACGGCTCAAAATAATAAGGATTTAAACAAATGTGATTCATATGAAAAAGCCCAATTAATGCATTACACCAAACAAACTGATTATGGAGTCTATTCATTACCAAATCAAAAAGATAATTTTAAAAAATACTATAGATATGATCTTTTATCATATAAATCTATTAATTATGAAAATAAGAGGACCTCATATATTTATGGATCACCATTCCACAGAAAAAAGAACAAAGCAATTCCTTATAATTACAATACACATAAACACCAATTATTTGATATACTGGGAGGTACCCCTATCAATAATTATCTAGGTAATTATCTAGGAGAGGGTGATATTTTGTATCTGGAGAAAAATCTAGATAGAAAATATTTGGATTGGCAAATTATCAATTTTTGTCTTAGAAAAAAAGTAGATATTGAGGCATGGATCGAGCTCGATACCAACAATAATAAAAATACTAAAACCGCTATTAATAATTATCAAATAATTAATAAAATGGATAAGATAGATCTTTTTTATTTTATGATTCATCAAGATCAAGAAATAAATCCATCCAATCAAAAACAAATCTTTTTTGATTGGATGGGAATGAATGAAGAAATATTAAATCGTCCCATATCGAATCTGGAATTTTGGTTCTTCCCAGAATTGATGCTACTTTATAATGCCTATAAAATGAACCCATGGGTTATACCAAGCAAATTATTTCTTTTAAATTGGAATATAAATGAAAATATTACTGAAAATCAAAACATCAATGGAAAACAACAAAAGGATCTTTTTATTTCATCGAATGAAAAAAAAGCTTTTGCATTAAAGAATCAAAATCAAGAAAAAAAAGAACCCGCAGACCAAGGAAATCGTGGATCAGATGCACAAAACCAAGGAGATCTTGGACCCCTTCTCTCAAACCAACAAAAAGATATTGAAGAAGATTATCCTGGATCCGATATGAAAAAACGTAAAAATAAAAAACAATACAAGAGCAACACGGAAGCAGAATTCAATTTATTTCTGAAAAGGTATTTACTTTTTCAATTGAGATGGGATGATGCTTTAAATCAAAGAATGATCAATAATATTAAGGTATATTGTCTCCTGCTTAGACTGATAAATCCAAGAGAAATTGCTATATCCTCTATTCAAAGGAGAGAAATGAGTCTAGATATAATGCTGATTCAAAAGAATTTTACTCTTACAGAATTGATGAAAAGGGGGATATTGATTATCGAACCCCTTCGTCTGTCTGTAAAAAATGATGGACAATTTATTATGTATCAAACCATAGGGATTTCATTGATTCATAAGAGTAAGCACAAAATGAATCAAAGATACCGAGAAAAAAGATATAGATATCTTGATAAGAAGACTTTTGATGAATCCATTTCAAAACATCAAAAGATAACTCAAAATAGAGAAAAAAAGAATTATGCTTTGCTTGTTCCTGAAAATATTTTATCATCTAGACGTCGTAGAGAATTGAGAATTATAATTTGTTTCAATTCAAAGAATAGGAATGGTATGAATAAAAATCCAGTATTTTGCAACGGGAACAAAGTAAAAAACTGGGATCAATTTTTAGCTGAAAGTACACATCGTGATAAAATTAAATTAATTAAATTCAAATTCTTCCTTTGGCCCAATTATCGATTAGAAGATTTAGCTTGTATGAATCGTTATTGGTTTGATACCAATAATGGCAGTCGTTTGGGTATGTTAAGGATCCAAATGTATCCACGATTAAAAATACGTTGATGGTCCATTTTGACTATATATCCTTGTACCATATCATATTTGATATCTGAAAAATGCCCACATGTCTTTGTCTTGTCTTAGATCCCAGTCTAATATACGATACTAATTCAATGACGTATCAATTCGTTCGATCTAGTAGAAAAAAATCAACAGAATCTTCTTAATTTTAGGATTTTATTATTCTCTTTTGTGAATGCAGAAATAGACATCCCTTTGTATACTTATACGACTCAAATTGAAAATTTGATTAATTGTTGATTCATTTTATTTGATAAAATTGGAGCCCATAAAGATAAAGAAATTAAGATTGATTGTTGTGTATACCCGATTAACCTGACTCGCATTATTATTACTGATAGGTAAAATTTTTATATTTTAAAAGGGGGGTTCTTTTATGGTAAAAAATTTATTCATTTTAGTTAGTTCACAAGAAAAAGAAAAAAACGGGGGATCTGTTGAATTTCAAGTATTTAGTTTCACCAATAAGATACAGAGACTTACTTCACATTTGAAATTGCACAAAAAAGACTATTTATCTCAGAGAGGTCTGCGGAAAATTCTGGGAAAACGTCAACGGCTGTTGGCTTATTTGTCAAAAAAAAATAGACTAGGGTATAAAGAATTAATTAGTCAATTGGGGATTCGAGAAACAAAAACTCATTAATTTTAAGAGTCATTTTGCATTATTCGCTTAAATGTTGATGAACTTCTTTTCGCTTTCAGCAATTCATGGAAGAATGAATCGGGGAAAAACTTATGACTGCACCAACTACAAGAAAAGATCTCATGATAGTCAATATGGGTCCTCACCACCCATCAATGCATGGTGTTCTTCGACTCATCATTACCCTAGATGGTGAAGATGTTATTGACTGTGAACCAATATTGGGTTATTTACACAGAGGGATGGAAAAAATTGCGGAAAACCGAACAATTATACAATATTTGCCTTATGTGACACGTTGGGATTATTTAGCTACTATGTTCACAGAAGCAATAACCGTAAATGCACCAGAACAGTTAGGAAATATTCAAGTACCTAAACGGGCCAGCTATATCAGAGTAATTATGTTGGAGTTGAGTCGTATAGCTTCTCATTTGTTATGGCTTGGCCCCTTTATGGCCGATATTGGTGCACAAACCCCCTTCTTCTATATTTTTCGAGAAAGAGAATTAATATATGACCTATTCGAAGCTGCTACCGGTATGCGAATGATGCATAATTATTTTCGTATCGGGGGAGTAACCGCTGATCTACCTCATGGCTGGATAGATAAATGTTTTGATTTTTGTGATTATTTTTTAACAGGGGTTGCTGAATATCAAAAGCTTATTACACGAAATCCTATTTTTTTAGAACGAGTTGAGGGGGTAGGCATTATTAGCGGAGAGGAAGCAATAAATTGGGGTTTATCAGGACCAATGCTACGAGCTTCTGGGATACAATGGGATCTTCGTAAAGTTGATCATTATGAGTGTTACGATGAATTTGACTGGGAAGTCCAATGGCAAAAAGAGGGGGATTCATTAGCTCGTTATTTAATACGAATTAGCGAAATGAAAGAATCCATCCAAATTATTCAACAAGCTCTAGAAGGAATTCCGGGGGGGCCTTATGAGAATTTAGAAATTCGACGCTTTGATAAAGTAAGGGATTCAAAATGGAATGATTTTGAATATCGATTTATTAGTAAAAAACCTTCTCCAACTTTTGAATTGTCGAAACAAGAACTTTATGTAAGAGTAGAAGCCCCAAAAGGGGAATTGGGAATTTTTCTGATAGGAGATCAGAGTGTTTTTCCTTGGAGATGGAAAATTCGCCCGCCGGGTTTTATCAATTTGCAAATTCTTCCTCAGTTAGTTAAAAGAATGAAATTGGCTGATATTATGACGATCCTAGGTAGCATAGATATTATTATGGGAGAAGTTGATCGTTGAAATGATAATTAATACAACAGAAGTACAAGCTATCAATTCTTTTTCCAGATTGGAATCTTTAAAAGAGCTTTATGAGATCATATGGATGCTTATCCCTATTTTTACTCCTGTATTAGGAATCACAATAGGTGTATTAGTAATTGTTTGGTTAGAAAGAGAAATATCCGCAGGTATACAACAACGTATTGGACCTGAATACGCCGGTCCTTTGGGAATTCTTCAAGCTCTAGCAGATGGGACAAAATTACTTTTCAAAGAGAATCTTCTTCCATCTAGAGTAGATACCCGTTTATTCAGTATTGGACCATCCATAGCAGTTATATCCATTTTACTAAGTTATTCAGTAATTCCTTTTGGCTATCGCCTTGTTCTAGCCGATCTCAGTATTGGTGTTTTTTTATGGATCGCCATTTCAAGTATTGCTCCCATTGGACTTCTTATGTCAGGATATGGATCAAATAATAAATATTCCTTTTTAGGTGGTCTACGAGCTGCTGCCCAATCAATTAGTTATGAAATACCATTAACTCTATGTGTGTTATCAATATCTCTACGTGTGATTCGTTGAGACATAAACTTTAATTATTTCCTTTCTTTTTCTTTCTAGGAAAGAGGTTAAATAATTTGAATAGATAGTTTTATTTTTTTATTCATCATTCGAGTTGATGAATTAAAGCAGATAGTTATATGAGTGAGAAAAAACGGCTTACCAATTTGCAGTCAAAAAATGGAGTCTCATTTCCTATGTACAAGAGTTAAGTGAAAGGAAACATAAGCAGTACAAACTGGTTACCCCAAGATTGGTTGATTAGTCATCCTGGCTTGAAGCGGGTTCAAAAGATCACCTGTATAGAGTTTTTACTATTTATTACCATATATAGATTACTATAACGGAAGATTCAGCAAAAATGAGTGGATGTTTAGGAACACCAAGGTACACAAAGGATTAGTAATAGACATTATGTAAATTATCCAACAGAATATTTCTGCATATATAAAAGGAATTCTAAATGGGGCTTTAAGTTGGTAGAAATGATCAAGCAGTACTCCTCATGATTCCAATCCAGAGTATGCTCCTATCCACCGATTAAGTAAATAACTATCAAGAACGAAGTAATCTTTTACTTTTTTATTTGAAAGTCCCCTTTTTTCTGAGAAAGGAGAATAGGAACGAAAAAAAAGAATGGAATTGCAATAGAAATAGAAAAAGAGATCTTTTTTTCTTTCTAAATATTTATAAAGATATACTTTTTTTCATGATTAATGAACTAATGGAATGTCTAATTCTTTTTCGTAATCGAAAATGATAGGTTGAAAGATTTATTTATATTTCTACAAAAAGTATTTTATTGAAAGATTAAGTTATTACTCATACACAATAAAGAAAAATTAAAATTATTAAAAGATGAGATCAA